GAATGCCAAGAAAATAATCTGCATTTTGATAACTCCAGATAGGCAACGAGTATTTCTATGTATGTTCTCTTCAAAATCAAGCAAAGTCGGTGAGTTCTCATTCGGAATTTTAATGTGCTAAATTTTCCTATTCTAGTTTTTCTTCTTTTTGTGCTAGCATTCAATTATAAATTCATTGGAAATTCTCAAATTCGAAGGTACTTGTTTCTTGTTATTTGTAATGAACTGAACCAATAATCTGAATTCAAATGAAAATAATTTCGAATTATGCACTTTGTACCGCGCACATATCTTACGGGTACTCTCGAGGTTCGCTTAAGAGAGAATGAGGAAATAGAATAGGAAAAAAACTAACAAAAAAAAAAAAAAGAAAAATATACGATTTCATTTCGACTCTATCTAAGATCCATCGTGGATATTCCTATCCATCAATTTATTAAGAATAGACTTTTGCTTGGTTGGGTCTCTCAACCAATTAATTGAAACTTTCAATTCTGTATTGCATAGACATATATGTATCAAGACGTAACGTTCTTCTTGATCTTGAAAAAGAACAGACAGAGTAGAGTAGGAACAAAAGAAAAAAGAAGAGAATCTAATTTTCAGATTTTATATATGAAAGAATATGGATACTTTTTATCCTCTTTCTAGAAATCTAGAAATTTTCGTCAGCGATTTTCAAATTGAAATGTAATATAATACAAAGGATAACATGAGAGTTACAGATACTTCGATGGCTAAATATGTATGCTAATTGATACTATTAATGAATATGGATATGGATTCATAAATATAAAAAATTTGGATGTCGATCCATATCCATTATGTTGGATATATGAATTTATTTGGTGTATAAATACTCATACAAATGAATTATGTGCCAGGAACCAGATTTGAACTGGTGACACGAGGATTTTCAGTCCTCTGCTCTACCAACTGAGCTATCCCGACTATTATTTTACTTAATATATCATCCTCATGATATGATATGACTTCGTTCTATGTCAATTCAAAAATGAATTGATCTTACTTTGTGTGTACCTTATATAACACCAAACCCAACTTGGGTTAATACAAAAAAATAGACACTCGGGTACATAACTTTGTGAAAGAAAAAAACGAATAAAAAAGAAAAAAAATAGGCTAAAGCATTAACGAGTCAAATGTTTTTTTGGGGATAGAGGGACTTGAACCCTCACGATTTCTAAAGTCGACGGATTTTCCTCTTACTTTAAATTTCATTGTTGTCACTATTGACATGTAGAATGGGACTCTATCTTTATTCTCGTGCGATTAATCCGTTTTTTTTTTTCAAAAGATTTCGCAGATCCGGGAGGAAATTGATGTATAAATGATGGAATCAATGAAGATTCGATTCTTTCCGCCAGTTAATACAATCGATTCACATCACAAGAATTTTGATATTTTACATATAATCATCAATATAGACTCGCGGCGTCTTAATCCAGTTTGTATAGCGTTCAGTACATAGATATATGTATATGGGGTTCCCCCCCCTTTTTTTGAGGTAAACTCTATTTGTTAGAACATCTCCCATTGAGTCTCTGCACCTATCCTATTCTTTTTGTATTCTCGCTTTATGAACTGCTGTTGGTTTTCGTAAAACAGGATTTGGCTCAGGATTGCCCCATCTTTAATTCCAGGGTTTCTCTGAATTTGAAAGTTGTCACTTCGTATGTTTCCATACCAAGGCTCAATCCAATTAAGTCCGTAGCGTCTACCAATTTCGCCATATCCCCCTATTTTATACTATGCTGAAATCAAAGCGGTGTATTTTTTTTTTTTCAATACAAATTTCATTAAATACCGCTTGATTGGATTTCTATTTATATGGAAACCAAAACTCTATAAACTCAAAAAGTGGGTCTTGTTGTTTGAATTTATTGCCTATTTTGTTTAATGTCTATTGGATACCCAAGGCCGACACCCACATTTGATACAACCCGAAATGATTCTATCATTTCTGTTTATGCAATTCAATAAAAATTGATACATGTGATAATATATATATGCCTCTCTTATTATCATTAGAATTTTTTTTTTGATGCAATTTGAAATACTTGAACGGTCGATTCTTTTTTTGTCTTTAACTTCCAAGAAAATAACTCAAAAAAGATATTTAATACAATATCAATCATTTTGTATCTAGTTATCAAAAATATTAATCATTGATTATAGCTAAAAGGAAACTAATTATTTCAGTAATTTTGAAATTTTTTATTAGAAATATTTGAATTAGTTAACATTTTGAATTCTTTAGAATTCCTAGAATTCTAATACATTAACATTTTCAAATACCTTATTGAAAGAAGTTTACCTTAAGTGTTGAGAAACACAAAATGGATATCCGTTTTATATCACTCAAATTTATTAATATAATAATTCAAATTTAGAATAAATAATCTAATTACTAATCATTAATTTCTAGAATATTGATCAATATCAAAAAATAGGAATCTATAGCTATTGCTATTATGAATAGCTAATACTTAATAATTCAGATTAATCGAAAAAAAAAAGATCCTATTAGTTTAGGATGCATACACAATTTTTGCTCTATTTGAGCCCGCTTAGCTCAGAGGTTAGAGCATCGCATTTGTAATGCGATGGTCATCGGTTCGATTCCGATAGCCGGCTTTTGTCTATTTGTTTTGATTTTCACATGATTGAGAGTCTATTTTTGAAATCAAAGAACATTGAAATGGCTTTTTCCCTTTTTTACAAGGGTTGCCGACCTATCATATGCCCCATTTCAATTAGCAAAAAAACAGTAAGAATTCGGTTTCGGTAGAACAAAAAGCGGACTATTTTTTTTTATAATTTCTAATAAATTTATAGTTCTATTGATATGATATAGAAATGAATATAGAAAGAAAATGATTTCTATACATTTCTATACATAAATCAAAAAGGGTCATTCTATTACTCCAATTCAATACATTTCTTAATTCTTTTTAGGACAATACCTCATTGTATTATTGTATTTCGCCTCGCTTAATTTATCAATTTATTTAGTTCAGTTTGTTTATGTCCAAACAAAAAAGGAGTCTTCATGTCGCGTTATAGGGGGCCTCGTTTCAAAAAAATACGTCGTCTTGGGGCTTTACCAGGTCTAACTAGTAAGGGGCCTAGATCCGGAAGCGATTTTAAAAACCAATCGCGCTCTGAGAAAAAATCTCAATATCGTATTCGTTTAGAAGAAAAACAAAAATTGCGTTTTCATTATGGTCTTACAGAACGACAATTACTAAAATATGTTCGTATAGCCGGAAAAGCCAAGGGGTCAACAGGTCGGGTTTTACTACAATTACTTGAGATGCGTTTGGATAACATCCTTTTCCGATTGGGTATGGCTTCAACTATTCCCCAAGCCCGCCAATTAGTTAACCATAGACATATTTTAGTTAATGACCATATAGTAAATATACCAAGTTATCGCTGCAAACCACATGATATTATTACGGCGAGCCATGCTCAAAAATCTAGAGATATGATTCAAAGTTATCTTGATTCATCTCCTCATGAGGAAGTTCCAAAACATTTGACTCTTCACCCATTCCAATATAAAGGATTAGTCAATCAAATAATCGAGAGTAAATCAATTGGTTTGAAAATAAATGAATTGCTAGTCGTAGAATATTATTCTCGGCAAACTTAAACCTAACTCAACTAAGAAGGGGTTTGTACAACTTTATTACTCCTACCCCCCCTCCTTCCCATAAAAAAAGTAACTAAAAAAAGGACGCAGGATAAAGTACTTATCCAGGGAATAGCAATAGCAAATCGATATCCAAATTACCGAGGGTTCGAGTTCTACCTTTTTGAATTTGAGTATGTGTTGTTCTTTGATACATTGTGTTCATTACGATTGGTAAATTAGTTGAGGGTACGGAAAGAGAGGGATTCGAACCCTCGGTAAACAAAAGCCTACATAGCAGTTCCAATGCTACGCCTTGAACCACTCGGCCATCTCTCCTACGTAATGATTATGCCCCATCAACCGAATCAATAGCGAGCTATTTTTCTTTTTACTTTACTTGATCCTTCGAAAATTCCGGGCAATCAATTCGAAAAAAAGTATGAAAAAACCAAAAGAGGAAAGATATCGATTTTTTAGATATCCATTTACGTTATCTAGTGCTCCCATCTTTTTCGGATATTTTGACACGAATTCAATCAAATCAATGAATCGTAAGGAATCAACCGATCGGTCTATCTATTTTTGTTTTTTCTTTAATTTCGAGATGAGATGGGAATCAGACTAGGACCTCTTCATTCTTATACTAGTCGACTAGATTTGTATGAAATCGAAACTATTTCTTATTATTTTATTTAATTCCGGTCAAAAAGAAAGAATTGAAGGAAGAGGAGTTTTCAAATTTTGAAAATTCTGTTTTTATGTTATTTCGTAGTGTCCAATTCCTTTGTTTGTGGGGAATCATTTTCTTACGAAAGGTAATGAAAAGAATTTGAGAGTGGATTACTATCTATGACTAAATCGAGTATAAATGGAAATTTTATTGATAAAACCTTTTCAATTGTAGCCAATATCTTATTACGAATAATTCCGACAACTTCAGGAGAAAAGGAGGCATTTACCTATTACAGAGATGGTGTGATTTGATCATTAGTTTCCATATCTTTTCGATCTCAATTTTATTTACCGCCTTCAGTCTTGTAAGACTGACGCATGATTTCGGAATAGAAAAAAAATGAAATAAATCTACGCTTTTTGAAGGTGAGGTTTGTAAAAAAAAAAACAATTCCTTCTGTCGTGTATCCCCGATTAATGCAGCCTCAGATGCTTGAATTGTCGATTCTAGTAGTGAGCCAGAGGTTAAACTTATGAACTGTATTGCGGTGCGAGTCAACCCTCATCCATTAGAATCAATAGGCAGTATAGGAAAAGAAGCACTACACCTAGAAATCAACAATACGCAGACTTTGGTCGAAATTATTGCCTTCCTTATCGAGATCGAAACTAAAATGGTTGGGACAACAAACATCCATCTCGTTCCTATTTTGGATACCTGTATAACCATCGAAGATTGTTGAAGTGACCAATTCCTGGAAATTAAAGGGCGTAGGGGACAAAGAAATTGTTGAAATTACCATTTTTTATTTAAGATTAAGATCAACCCATTTGATGTTAAAAAAATCTTTGGCAGGAAGGTTGGCTAGAGATTTCTTGTAAAAACACTAGCCCCACTCAGTCCATAACGAGAATTTTGCACTCTTTTTTGATTCCATGTATTATTCTCATTATGCACCTAAGGGAGGAGCCATATGAGGTGAAAATCTCACGTATGGTTCTGGAACGGAGATTCTTAAAAATGAACGACGACCGTAACGGATGTCGGCTCAATCCGAAGGAAATTATGCAGAAGCTTTACAGAATTATTATGAAGCTATGCGACTAGAAATTGATCCTTATGATCGAAGTTATATACTCTATAACATAGGCCTTATTCACACAAGGAACGGAGAACATACGAAAGCTTTAGAATATTATTTTAGAGCACTCGAACGAAACCCCTTCTTACCACAAGCTTTTAATAATATGGCTGTGATCTGTCATTACGTGCGGCTATCTCCACTATAGAAAGAAAAAAGGAAAGAGAAAAGAGTAGTAAATACTAGAAAAAAAAAAATAGGTTTTTCTACATAAGCATCGTCCACAAAACGATTTTTATCAGCTGTAGCAAAGAAAGGAATTTTCGAAATATGAAGAAATAGGTATGCCTAGATACTTTCTTCTCTATTCTATGGATAAAGGATCCAATTGATAAAGAAAGCACCGTCAAGATCAATTAGTGATGTTTTGGGACGATACAATAATAACTGCTTACTTAATTTAAGGCATGATACAAGAAAAAAGTTAGGAATCGACGTATGTAATAAAGTCGATTCACTAAGGTATTGAGCAGCGGTGTAGCATCAGATCCCAAAGATAGTCAGTCTTTTTTTTTCTTTCTATTTATAATCGAATTTAAAATAGAAAGAAAATGAAATAAAATATAGGAATATGAAGAAAAGACTTTTTCTAAGATTCTCTATAAAATCTGTTTTTCTATGAAACCGAGATAGTTACCTTTGAGAAACTTCTAGCAATATTGTAAATGCCTATGTTGAGGGTGGGAGAAAAGATAAAACGAAAAAAAAATTCATTATTAATATGAAACAAAATTCAAGTTTGAAACTCATACAATTAATCTCTTTTTGTTAACCCGATAAAAAAAAAACAAGGGGGAGAGATCTCTGAGAAATCTCATTCTATTAGATGGTGTAGATTGAAAAAACGGGATACCACAAGAATTGTGAGCCGTATGAGTTAGGAAACTCTCAAATACGGTTCTCGAGGAAGGAATTGAACAGCCTATTCTGACCGGGGGGAACAAGCCATTCGACAGGGAGATTCTGAAATTGCAGAGGCTTGGTTTGATCAAGCCGCTGAGTATTGGAAACAGGCTATAGCGCTTACTCCCGGCAATTATATTGAAGCCCAAAATTGGTTGAAGATCACAAGGCGTTTCGAATAAGAGCACTCTTTTTTGATTTATTAGTCTGATTAGTCAAATGTCAAATAAAACGGATCTTTTTTATGACAAAAACAAACAACGAATTTCATTATATCCTTTCAAAGAGCATTTTCTATTTCGTATGGGATAGAAACGATAGACAGAAGTATAAATGATACGCAGATAGAGTCGAATATATATTTCTTTACAATGATCCATGCCTGTTTTCATGGGATTTGGAATAGAATAAGAAGAAATAAATATGTCTATGTTGGGGGTAATGGAAGACATAACGTAACGACATCTAAGAACATCTAATTGAGATGTTAATAAATACACCGGGTTGTGCAAAAAAATGATTTTTGGATCAACACAAAGACCCGAAAGGATTTTAGACGATTAAAAAGGTCCGTTGTGCGCCGCATGGCTATGTCATAATAGATCCGAACACTTGCCACGAATCGACTTCTAGATCATAATTGCTCGAGTGAATAACTAAAAAAAAGGATGGGAGATTGAGGAGAATAAAAAAATTCGAAAGAGCTCTCAGAGATTCATTAATTATTTGACTGTTGGCGGGTTTCTTTGTATGTGTTGTCCGGAAAGAGGAGGACTCAATGATTATTCGTTCGCCGGAACCAGAAGTCAAAATTTTGGTAGATAGGGATCCCATAAAAACTTCTTTCGAGGAATGGGCCAAACCAGGTCATTTTTCAAGAACAATAGCTAAAGGCCCCGAGACTACCACTTGGATTTGGAATCTACATGCCGATGCTCACGATTTCGATAGCCATAGCAATGATTTGGAGGAGATCTCTCGAAAAGTATTTAGTGCTCATTTTGGGCAACTTTCGATTATCTTTCTTTGGCTGAGTGGTATGTATTTCCACGGTGCTCGTTTTTCCAATTATGAAGCATGGCTGAGTGACCCTACTCACATTGGACCTAGTGCCCAGGTGGT